TTTTAGCTAGTGTGTATCATCTTACGAGAATACAATATGGTGTAGATAAACCAGAAGAAGTATGCATAAAAGTATTTGTCCCAAAGAATAATCCTAGAATCTCGTCTGTTTTCTGGATTTGGAAAAGTGCTGATTTTCAAGAACGCGAATCTTATGATATGTTGGGAATCTCCTATGATAATCATCCACGCCTTAAACGTATCTTGATGCCTGAAAGTTGGATAGGCTGGCCCTTACGTAAGGACTATATTACCCCAAATTTCTATGAAATACAAGATGCTCATTGAATGATAAGGAAACTAATGTTCACTTATACGACACAACTCCAGATTTCATTCAAGTCAAGGAATATTTTTACGTTCTGTTCTAGATGAAACAGAGTAACTGGACTCTAATTCGTATTATGGATAGGCCTAAAAAAGGCTTCATTGTTATTCCCGAATTTGGAAAAGATAATATCTATTTTGTATGAGCAGAAACAAAAAGATGAATCAAAAGAGTTCTGCACCATGAACTTTGTACCGCGCACATCACTTAGACAGACCTCGGAAAGTAACGTAAGCAAGAGTGAAGAAATAGAATAAATATAAAAGAAAAAGTGAAATTCCGAAATAAAAAGGGATTGAATTTTATTTGTACTGTGTCTGAAATGCATCCTGTCTATTCCTATCCTTCAACCCCTCTATACTTTTTTTAAGTTTTTAAAAAACTTTTTTTTTTTTTTTTGATATATATATGAAGACTTAACACTCTTTTTGAGTGAGAGAAAGCACAATATGAACAAACAAGAAAGAAAAAAGAAACAAAAAAAAGGGAACATAATCCCACTTTAGTTCTTTACCATAACCATACATATATTTTTTACCCATCTCTAAAAATGGAGGTATATATCTATACGCTAGATGAATAAGTATGTATCATGCTCTTGACTATTAACGAATATATATCCTGATCTGTCTCGATTAATTTGTATGAATATCTATCCGATATATTATTCATGTGTCAGGAACCAGATTTGAACTGGTGACACGAGGATTTTCAGTCCTCTGCTCTACCAACTGAGCTATCCCGACCATTTCCCGTGCATCATCCTAGTGGAGTACTTGTATCTATGTCAATTAAAGGGACTAAATCTAAATCTAAATAAAGTAAAGTATTAAATAAAGTAAAGTATTAAATAAAGTATTAAAAAATTTTATCTAATAAATGTAAGGATAATGATATGGACTGTGAATGATTCAATAATAGAGATTCATTGCCCATATATGTTCATTTGTACAGGTATCGTATCTATCCAAATTGGGATAAGATCCAAAGATTTCTCTTCGGATCCATTTGTGAAAGAGTAGAGTGAATGAGAAAGAAAGATAGTGAATTTTGTTTGAACCACTGATGAAAAAAAAAAAGAGGATAAATAGTTAAGAAGTAAAATGGACTTTTTGTTGGGGATAGAGGGACTTGAACCCTCACGATTTCTAAAGTCGACGGATTTTCCTCTTACTATAAATTTCATTGTTGTCGGTATTGACATGTAGAACGGGACTCTCTCTTTATTCTCGTCCGATTAATCAGTTTTTCAAAAGATCTATCAAACTCTGGAATGAATGATTTGATCACTGAATATTCGATTCTTCCTTCAACTTCGATTGGAATGGATTCACAATAACTCTGAATTTTTTCATATATATTCGATAGATTCGGGTCGTGATTAATCGTTTGATATGTTAGTATGTATACGTACGTATTAGATATATAGGGCCGTCCTTTCTGTAATTTCGATAGAGGAATTCCAGCTACCAACACAACGTAGTCAACTCCATTCGTTAGAACAGCTTCCATTGAGTCTCTGCACCTATCCTTTTTTTATTCTAGTTTTATAAATAGAAACCCTTGTTTTATCAAAATAAAGATTTGGCTCAGGATTGCCCATTTTTAATTCCAGGGTTTCTCTGAATTTGGAAGTTACCACTTAGTAGGTTTCCATACCAAGGCTCAATCCAATCAAGTCCGTAGCGTCTACCAATTTCGCCATATCCCCTTTTGATTTGAGACCAAGATCCAGTTGGAATTCCACCCATCTCTTTCATTTATTTTGGAACCGTTGAATTCATTAGATAATGATTCCCATAACGAAAAAGTGTATGCTATTTGATTTTTTTGGCGATCCTCTATCAGTTTATTTCTATTGGATAAACCTTGTTTCAATCAGAAATGATTCTATCATTGATGTATCCGCAATTCAATATGGATAGATATATCCCATATATATATATATGTTTCTCCCTCCCTTTCTTTTTTACAGTGCGATTTGGAATACTGGAACGGTCGATATTCATTCTTCTTTTTTTTTTCGTCCTATCTCTTCCTTTTCCGAATGAAACCAGAAGAATGTCTCATTCTTATTTGGGTTGTATCTTTATCCTTATCTTATCTTTTCTTAGGACCGATCCGCTCGCTATACGCTATAATTATTGCTATAACTGCTTTAATTTAACTTTAAGAAATAAATTTATTTTATATTAAGAAATAATTAGATTTTTTATAATCATAGTTTATAATTTTAAATTATCATTACATTAATATATATATATACATATTCATTAATATATATATATATATATATTAAAAAATATAAATATAATGTATAAATATATAAATAAAATGTATAAAATGCATAAAAAAAAAAAATAGAATGTATAAATAATAATTAATGTAATTAATATGATAGAATGAAAATTCTACTAATTAGTCACATACTAATTAGTCATATATTTCTATTAGAAAAATATCTATTAGAAAAATAGAATTCTATTAATTCTATTTAGTCATATCTAGTTCTATATTATTAGTTATATTAGTTATAACTAATATAACTAATATAACTAATAATATAGATATAATGATATAGATATAACAATAGAACTATGAACTATAGTTCATATTAAATTAATAGCTAATAGCCCTAAGCTAAGATCCAGCAGTTTCCTGAATTCCTATACACTATTTCTATTTGTTATACTATTTCTATTTCTGTTATGTGAGCCCGCTTAGCTCAGAGGTTAGAGCATCGCATTTGTAATGCGATGGTCATCGGTTCGATTCCGATAGCCGGCTTTTTTTCTCTATCGATTTTTCCATGATTGATAATCTCTCCTTTTCTCAAAATGTTGGATCACCGATCTATTATGTCGTGGTAACTTGTAACTATGAATAAAAAATGGATTGGAGCAATTAGATCTCTACAGAACAAATCATAAAACGGAGCCTCAACTTCATACATATACAAAAAATCCGGATATTAATAGAATTCATTTCATTCTACTTTGTAATACTTCAGTAAATTTAGCTTTGCTTTGTTTATCCTTTAGTTCAGTCTTAATTTAAGATTTATTCTGTAAAATGAAATTTCAATAAAATAAAAAAAGGAGTCTTTATGTCTCGTTATCGAGGACCTCGTTTCAAAAAAATACGCCGTCTGGGAACTTTACCAGGACTAACTAGTAAAAGACCTAAATCTGGAAGTGATCTTAAAACCCAATTGCGTTCTGGGAAAAGATCGCAATATCGTATTCGTCTAGAAGAAAAACAGAAATTGCGTTTTCATTATGGTCTGACGGAGCGACAATTAGTTAGATATGTACATATCGCTGGAAAAGCCAAAGGGTCAACAGGTCAGGTTTTACTACAACTACTTGAGATGCGTTTGGATAACATCCTTTTTCGATTGGGTATGGCTTCGACCATTCCTAGAGCTAGGCAATTAGTTAACCATAGACATATTTTAGTTAATGGTCGTATAGTGGATATACCAAGTTATCGTTGCAAACCCCGAGATATTATTACTACGAAGGATAAACAAAGATCGAAAGCTCTGATTCAAAATTATATTGCTTCACCCCCCCCTGAGGAATTGCCAAAACATTTGACTATTGACTCATTCCAATATAAAGGATTAGTAAATCAAATAATAGATAGTAAATGGATCGGTTTGAAAATAAATGAGTTGTTAGTCGTAGAATATTATTCCCGCCAGACTTGAACCTAACGAAAATAACAAAGAAAGATTCAGAGAATTTTGCCCTCTTTTCGACGAAGTAAATGGATCTAAGGGCCTTGATCCGCATTTTTCTCATTCACGTATTACAAATAGATCAGCAGTAGGATTTTTTTTCTTTTTTGCTCTTTCCGATATTTGTATTTTACGTACCGCAGTAATGTAATTAGGAATAGAGAATTTCTGGAATAGAGAATTTCTATCAAATAAAAGTCTTATTGCTGGAATAATGGTATCAGTTGTTATTTGATTTGATACATTGTGGTCGGTCACGTTGGTGAATTAACAGAAACGGAAAGAGAGGGATTCGAACCCTCGGTAAACAAAAGCCTACATAGCAGTTCCAATGCTACGCCTTGAACCACTCGGCCATCTCTCCTACATAATCTTATTATTGACCAGAAACCGAGTGAATAGCGAGTCATTCATATTATTGCAGTACAGGTATGACCGATCAATGGTTCCATAGGAATAATTTCTTTTAAATTTCCTATTTCTCAACACCAACTTCTCTCATCAGCTACCCCATGGATCTATTACAAATTCATGAATCGTCCCATGGATTTTTATTTCCATTGTATGGCATGACGTATACACGTCATGTAAACAAAACGGATGGTTACTCTACTCTATTTTATCATGGAATAATTATTCTTTTTCCTCTTTTCTTTGGATCATAACCAAATCAAAACTTCTAGAGTTATCAAAATCCGTAGTAAAAGAAAGTCCTTGGTTATTCAACTTAGATGAAATCTTAGATGAAATAGTAATAGTTCTGTTCATTGGTATACTACGAAATTGTAATGAAATCCAATCTGATTCAAATATTTCATATCTCTCCTTGTCGAAACAAAATGGGACAATTTGAGCGGAAGGTCCACATTTTTAGAATTAGTCTGTTTTATGTTATTTCGTATTGTACAATTCCTTTGTTTGTGGGATCATT